CCTTTTTCTTTTCGTATGATTTTGCTTATTATACCTGTTGCCGTAGCATTATAAACTGTATTGTTACTTTTGTTCCCGTCGGGATAAATCTGTCCCCTTCCCCTGTTTCCGCCTACGTATATGGGATATTTTAAGAAATGAGCATCCTTATTACTAGCAGGGTCTGGGGAAAGAATAGGAAAGGTGATTTCACTATATTTTTGACCAGGAACAGGACCTATCACAAGAATATTTTTCTTAGTGGGGCGGTAGTTCTGAAAAGACAGCTTGCCTATCTTTTCTTTCATCTCGGGCGAAATACGATCAGGAGGGGCTAACTCAAACCCCTCCGGTAAAATAAGAACAGCACCCACATTCAAAGCCCCTTTCTTACCATTAGCAAGAACTTGTTTCAGTTGCATATCATAAGGAATTCTAACAACCGCTTCAAATACAGTATCAGGAAGTACCGCTTGTGGAACCTCAATATCCACGGGTTTATTAGCTAAATGGCAATTGGCACATACAATACGCCCAGTTGCTTCTCGTGGATTTTCATACCCCTGCTGCGCAAAAATGGGATATGCATTTGAAATGGATGCCCCGGTTATTATATAGATCATGAGCGATACGGAAATGGATCGAGTAATCTCCTTCTTTATCCAAGAAAAAGTATTTCTAGTTTGCATGGTCCAATCATTGATCCCGAAAATTTCTACAATAAAATTAGGTAGGTCACTAGTATAGTTCCCTATCCACGATTCTGCCATTTACTTTTACTGAAAACTGAAAAAAAAAATTACTGAAATAGAGGAGTCTCCTGATGGGTAGAAAGAGTAAAGTAAGTACGACTTTGCATGCTTTGCTTATATAGAAAGTAAGGAAAGATTATAATTGAATCCGTGAATCATTTTTCAGTCATTCATTGAATGATAAATAACTACAAGTGACGGAGATACACGATTTAAATAACGAAAGATCCAATATTTTAAAATTGTATCTAGAATGACTGGAAAGGTAGAAACAAGACCAGATATAATTTGATCATTATGAGCAAATCCAAAATCTTTGTAAATATAGCCAATCATTAGTTCCCAACCGTGGGGCGAATGGAATCCGATACATAAATCTGTTAATAAAAGAATAGAAAAAGCTTTTATTGTGTCGCTTAAATTATATAGGAATTCTTGAACCCAAGAGTTAAGAATAAGAAGTTCTTCATTCCCCAAAATAGAATAACCACTTAGAATAACGAAACAGATTAGATTTGTCGAGAAGTGCAAAATCGTATGGATACGATCCTCATTGTGCATCTTGATCAATTGGATCGTTTCTTTGTGGATTCCTATACGCAGTTTTTGTAGATGTGTTTCCGGGTATTCTTTTATCATTTCGTCCAACAGGAAGAGTTCCTCTACTTCTATGAATTGTTCTAGAATACTCTTTTCTTGAATATCATTCAAAAAGGTTTCGGATTGCCTAGCATTCCACCAATTAGTAATCCAAGATTTCAGACTTTTATTAAATGAGAGAGAGATCCACCAGGGCAAAAATACTATAGATGCAAGATATAGAAGGGGAGTGAATGCTTTCTTTTTTGCCATTTTTTCATCTGTGAATTGTTAATGAACCCACCTCATTCGTTGACTTTATGTGATCTAATCTTTCTATCAAGCATGCCTTTCATTATATTATAAGGTAGGGGCCCATGAATCTAGTCTCTGTTTTTTTTTTGATTCAGTGCTTAGTCCTTGAATCTAAAAAGAATACAGAAATAGAAAATAAGAATCCACTTTGAATTCGAATGTTCAAATGAAATATCTATAGTATTGTTATATTGATATTGTTATTGTTTCCAGATATCTCAATTGATCAAATTCGAAGCAATTGCCCTCTTTTGATAACTGCCCGAAAAAACCGCTTCAAATAATAAAGATTGTTCTATTCAGATTTTGAGGCGAAGGAGTGCCCTGGCTATATTCTGTATCTAACGTATCAACTCAAAATATTGAAACTAAAAAGCGAAAATCCTTATTTCGAAATACTTTGATATATGAGACAAATCCATTATTTCGATTTCTTGCTTGTTTTGTTACTGAATTAAGTTGAGTGGTTTTACAGACGCATAAAAAAAAAACAATTTTTGTGGACAAAAAAAACTTTTTTTTATGTTATGACTCTTCCGTATACGTCTGCTTTGGTTCGAATGGGCATTCTGAAGAAACTTCAGTTTAGTTCTGCTATAGAAAAAAGAGGATTCTTGGCTTGAGTTTTTTCCTCCTGGCGAGAAAGCATTTATTCTGCAATTCATTCATTTCAAAAAACTTCAATCGGTACACGCAAAAAATAGGCCAATTCAGCAGCTTTTTGCTCAATTTCTCGCGGAGTCAAATTCTCATCAGTACGAGTCAAGGGAATGGCCCCCTGGCCTCTGATTTCCATATAAAGGACACGACGAGCATAAATACCCTCTTTAACTTCTATTCTGATGGACTGAATATCTTTCATAAGGAATCGTAGAAAGATGCGACGATTTTTTCCAGGAAAACCCCAACGAAAAATACATACTATTCCCTCTTGTCTATCGAATCGATCATAACCACTGCCTACATTCCAAAAAATGGTGCACCACAAATAGGAACTAATAAAGAGGCCTGCGATCCCATAGAAAGACATTACGATTCCTTGTGGAAAAAAAACTATTTGCTGAGACGGAAATAAAGATATCAAATTCCTACCAAGATAACTAGAAGTTCCAACTAATAAAAACCCTAATGAACCAAAAAAAAGGATAAAGGCCCAGCAGAAATTGCTTGTTTTTCGAGATCCCACTATAAATTCTATCCATATAGATTCTGATCGCCAACTCATACATACTAGATCCAGTTGCATTTTATTGGAATTGAGAGAATAACCAAAATTTACTTTTTTTGTTTCCGAAGTAACTCTCATCAACTAGTACTATTTTGATATGAACTTTTAGAAGGAATTCATCAAATTGCTTAGATCTAAAATCATCCCCTTTTATATGATCCCCTATACAGATCTACTAGATATATAGACTTTAATTTCATACATCCGTTCGGTACTTGCTATAATTCATTTAACCCTATATCATGTTTACGTATGCATAAGAGGTTTCATTTATGTTCGGTTCGGGGAAGCTGGATGTTATACAATATTCTACTAAATAGGTATCCGTGGCATCTAAGTCTTGAAAAAAAAAAATAGATAAGATTTGGTCTTGGCCCCATCCAATCTAAAAAATCTTAGTTTTTTGAACATACAAAGATAAAGAAGCCATTGCAATTGCCGGAAATACTAGGCCTACTAAAGGCACAAAAATAGAGGGAAAGCTGCTGAAAGTTGTCATAAAATGGGGTACCTCAATTTAATATTTGTACCTGTTATATTGTTAGTTAGAAATATATCTTATAATGATTATATTATAATTCGTATATTATACTAAATATATCTAAATACTAAGTATTTCTAAGCGAGTCTAGATATCTAATAAGTGCAAGGAATGTAGAATTAAATAAAAGGACTTGCCCCATCTTTCTAAATCAAATAAAATAGGTAAGGTATATGATAAGATAATCCACTTTCTTTATTATCTTACTTTATTCTTACTTTTCTTATTATTCTATTGTTCTTGTCTTCTAATTTGAATTTCTAATTTGTTTGAATTTTTGAATTTAATAAAGTTAATAAAGAAAGAGTTTATTACAAATTGTCGAAAGATTCGATTCGTTAGAATCCGATCCAAGAACAGGGATTTTTAGTAAAAATCGAATTTTCGGGAGATATAGAAAGATGCAAAACTCTATATTTATATTATAATTATATTTTTTTTCTATATTCTATATTTGAATTATATATACATATGCAAGCAATAGAGGAAGATAAAATTCGTTTTATTTGTCTCGCCAAATTAGAATTTCATTTCACAGAAGGAAAAATTCGCTTTTTATCCTATTGATAGAGGTTTACTCATTAGTAATATCGGATAATAATAATTATTCACATAATTCGTTTTTCGACAATTCCATTTTATGTCACAAAGTCAAAGCCCGCGTAATGGGCTTTGACTTTGATTCTGATAAACTAACTAACTGCCTTTTCACTACAAAGAAAATAATTTAACTTAAGACTCTACTTGATTGAATTTTGATTCAAAGGAAAAAAACCGTGGAGCTGAACTAACTCACTCAGAACACCTTTTAAAGGACTACGTGGTACGATTGGATCGAATAAACCCTTATGGAATAAATATTCAGCCGCCTGTGAACCTTCAGGTATTGTTTTATTCAATGTTTGCTCAATTACTCTTTTACCCGCAAATGCAATATAGGCATTGGGTTCAGCAATAATGATATCCCCCAACATACCAAAACTCGCGGTCACTCCACCAGTAGTAGGAGATGTAAGAATTGATACATAAAATAACTTTTTATTTGATTGATAATCATATAAAGCGGAAGATATTTTAGCCATTTGCATCAAGCTCAAACTTCCTTCTTGCATGCGTGCTCCTCCGGAAGCACACACTAGAATAAGAGGTAAAAAATTATTGGTAGCATATTCGATCAAACGGGTGATTTTCTCGCCTACTACGGATCCCATACTACCCCCCATAAACTGAAAATCCATAACCCCCATTGCTATAGGAATACCGTTTAGTTGACCCGTGCCTGTTTGAATAGCCTCAGTTAATCCTGTCTTTCTTTGATAAAAATCAATACGATCTTTATAAAGCTCTTCTTCAGACTGAAATTCAATGGGATCCAGAGAGATCATGTCTTCATCCATAGGACCCCAAGTGCCTGGATCAATCGAAAGTTCGATTCTATCTGAACTACTCATTTTCAAATGATATCCACATTGTTCACAAATATTCATTTTTGACTTAAGCAATTTCTTATAATTTAATCCATAACAATTTTCGCATTGAACCCACAAATGCTTGTATAGATCGAGATCATTAGAACTTTCTTTTAGAGTTAAATCATTACCATTTT